TAGTTTTTTTTATTAGTTTTAGTTCTTTTTGTATGTTGTTCAATAACAATTTAAGCATTTATCAAATATTCATTGAGGAACATCAGCCAAGGTGTAGCGCAGTCTGGTAGCGCATCTGTTTTGGGTACAGAGGGTCATAGGTTCAAATCCTGTCACCTTGAGTCAGAATCAAAGTCAACTAAAAACATGAAAATCAATCGACCGTTATCACCTCATCTTACCATTTATAAGCCACAGCTTACTTCTACTCTTTCTATTTTTCATAGAATTTCTGGGGCTTTCTTAGGGGCGGCCGTTAGATTACTTGTGATTACAACAAAGGCGCTACTGCTCGAGGGGCTCAGGGCTTACCCAATAGCAAGAAAAAGGAAGCATGCCACAGAAGCAGCGATAAAGGAGATATTCGTCGGCTAGGTTATCGGCCTACTCAAGAATCCTCCGCGAGTCCGCTGGCGCTTGCCAAATGAAATCTATATATAAATATATCTATAGATTTCATTTAGCATGAGATGATAAAACAGAATCGCAGTTCTTTTCGGGTCAGCCTACTCTACGGCGAACTAGTGCAAAAAAAATGCACGCAAGGAATCGCACGAACACTGTTATGCTTTCAGTCTGCTGGCGGCTAAGAACGGTAAGGACGAAAGAAAAATAGATATATTTTTACGCATGGAAGCAGATTACCCAAAGTAATGGGGACAGAGAACTAAACGACATCTCAAGCGCTATAGCTCACAGGTGATATCGGCGAGATCCAACCATACACTATGATTTGAGTTGGAAGTCAGAGGACCCATAGTACCTGCCTGATCCTAAAAGAATCGTGTAAACAGGAAACTTGTGGATTGAATAAAAGGCGAAGGGGTCTATGCACCTGCCTAGTCTGGCAGGTTTTACTCTTCAAAACTCAAAAAAGAAAACGGCAAATATATCTATTTTTTGTTGCGCCCTATTAACATCAAGATGTTAATACATTATATATGATGATACATCCAATGCCATTAATAATCCAATCAGTAGCCGGGAAGGGCAGGCACCCAACGAGCCGCAGTCAATGGAGCCCGTCTCCTATGAGTTCAATTTAAATCAGGAGAGTTAGTGAGCCGTATGATGGGAGACTATCACGTACGGTTCGGAGAGCACTTAGAAGGCAGGAGTTAATCATAACTTCCTACCGAAGTTTGACTCTATCCATTATGGTTTTTTTTAGTATTCTTTTCTTAAAAATAGGCGATCTTAACCTTACTTTTTATTATCTTTACCGGTACGCTTTTTTCTTCACTTTCTATTTCTATTGGTTGATCTTAAGCGTAGTCAATTTCAGTTTATTGGCTTTGTGCTATCATATGAGTAATGGAATTCGTCATTTATTGTGGGATTTAGGGTTTTTTCTAGAATTATCCAAAGTATATACTTCCGGAATTATTATGTTATTCTGTGCAGCTTTTCTAGCTGTATCGAATATTATCCGATTCTATTTCTCATAAACGCGAAATACGATAACCCCGAAAAAAAAGGTCTATATATATATAGACTTTTTTCCCTGATAGCTCAGCGATGCCTCGGAATCAGATCTACTTTATCTTGCGAAGGCTTAACTAAGACAAGCCTACAATCTGTACTATTTCGGCCGACAGGATACTTTTTAGATAGGCAGAGCCGTATGATGGACAATTGTCACATACGCTTCTACAAGAAGGGGCCGGACCAAAAAGGCCAGTTTCCTTTTACTCTCAAAGAAAAGGTAAAAAGCAATGAAAGCTCATAGAGAAACCTTGGGGCATTGGCTTCTTCAAAGAATGACTGCCGCTTCTCTAATTCCAACCATTCTTATATCAAATGTTTCTACTTTGATTCTGTTAAATATTTTGTTATTCTGGCATATTCATGTGGGAATTGAAGAAATTCTAACAGATTATGTTCACCATGAAATAACACGAAATTGGATCTTGATTCTTTTCAGAGTATTTTGTTTAATAATTATCAAATATGTTTTTTTGTTTTTTGTTTTTTAAAAAAACTTTATAATCATTTAGAGATTCAGATAGTGCTAGAAAGCAAAGATAAGCGCGGAGAGCGCAGCAAAAAAAATCTATATAGATTTTTTTTCTGGTGCTAGTAGAGGCCGTGTCATGGATGAAGTTAGTAAGTAATTAAATGGTTACTAATGATGGTTTTTTCCATTGTCCTCTATGTGCTTGTTCTGGTTTCTATTGCCCTTGCCATGAAAAAAAGGGCAAAGCAGTACTTATTGGCTAAGGAACCGGCATGTGCTTGGCTTGAAACCGAGTTGGCTTTCGAAAAAAAGACTCTTATTATGGATCTAGTAAAATATTTAACATTTTCTATGATTCTTTTTCTCTTAGGTATTTGGGGAATTTTCTTGAATAGAAAAAATATCCTTATTATGTTAATGTCAATTGAGTTAATGTTACTTGCGGTCGATTTAAACTTTTTGGTATTTTCGGTTTATTTAGATGATATGATGGGTCAATTATTTGCTTTATTTGTTTTAACGGTGGCAGCTGCGGAATCCGCTATTGGGCTGGCCATTCTGGTTATAACTTTTCGAATTCGTGGGACTATTGCAGTGGAATTTAGGGCGACCGTTCGCGTCGCCTACAGTCATTGTTTAGCCATATGGAAATTATTCGCAGTTTTGCGCTAGCAGCCATATAGCAAACCACGCGAGACCCTATTCCGCGTGCCAGGCATAGAGCTTACCCAACCACCGTGTAAACGGGTGGGAACCACAGCATGCTCTAAAAACGTAGTTGGAAGAAAAAACAAGGAAGACCTCATGATGTTAGAGTATGTCGGTTCACAAAGCAAACGAATGATTCTAGCTCAAACAATCCAAGACCACTACGCTAGCCTGCTCTTGTATGAGATGAGCCCCTGCTCTGGCAAATCAAAGTCTCTTTCGGTCAAACTGGACCTGCAGTTAATCACGAGGAACTCCTTGTGGTAATGCACACGAGTGCGCGCTGTCAAGCTCTCAGTCTGCCATCAATAAATTATGGTAAGACCAGAATGGAAAAAGAAACCCTGCGGGCGGAATATTACAGAGCCTGCACGAGGGAGCAGATTACCCAAAGTAATGGGGACAAAAGACTGAACGACATCTCAACGCAAAATGGCCTTGAATTAAAATTAGCAAAAAACTGTAGGCAACACCGGTGAAATCCGCTTTCGTCCAGCTGACCGAAGTGGAAGTCAGAGGGCCCATAGTACCCGCCTGAGCCGTACGTAGTAAAAAGATTTTTTTCGCTAAAACTGCTAACCAAAGGGAAGGGGCCTAACCGTCTGCTGTACCTTAGCAGACCATATTCAACCACGTCTTCTAGCTAAGCCCCTATGGGTTTCAAATGGGATTTGTCTAAAAATAAAGAGAAAAGCAATTTAGGGCGCTGTCGCTCTTTTAATGGACTTTTGGATTTTCCGCTTTCGCAAAGCTAAGGAAACCTATTCAAATCTGCAAAACATCGTGGGCAACCTGGACTCATGAATAATGCTTTATGTCCAATTAGGGCAGCGGGGCCTGAATCGATGACACCAATATCGGACAAAAGGAGACCATTGATGGAACCGAAACTGGGAGCCCTATAGAACGAAGCACAGTAATCGAAAAAAATTCAGTACAAAACGAATCTACATGCTGCCATTTGCTCTGCGGACAAGGCAGAATAAGAAGCCGAAAATGGAAAACGCCTTTTTGAAGACCTATTTTCATAAGCAAAAAAAAAAATAGATATATATCTATTTTTTTTTGCGGTATCACGGACACCCAGATGGAAGCATGGAAACAATCTATGAGTGGAAGAGGTACTCCACGCAAAATAGAAAACCGAAAAAGGGATATACTAAAAACCATACTGTCTTCAATGCCAGCTTAGTGGCGTCCTTGTCAAAAGCCCTACCTTGACTATTTAAAATTCGTTTCATACGTTCTAAACTACAGAGTAAATTCTGCTATCGAGAATTCTATGGCATCACTTGCTTGATGACTAAAACGCTGCGTAACTGCTCTTCGTGCTTCCTTCATTATATTGGAAATCTGAAGAGAATGCACCATGTTCAGAGTATTAAGGACGAGCTCGGAGGAAATAATGAAAATGCATTTTTTTTTATGTTATTATTTCTCGCTAAAATTCCTCATGATCGTCATAATGAAAAAGCAAGTTGCTTTATGGTACTTAAGCCACTTAGAGATCGGTCACTAAAAAAACAAGCCAAAATCTAACGACAAAGACAAATCCGAATAGAGGTTGAATTAGAGAGCCGTATGATGGGCGACTATCTCGTACGGTTCGGAGAGGGCTCGAATACCAAAGCATTCAATATGTTTCTGAGAAAGTTCCACTCTATTTAATTGCATGAAGGGATAAGCACAAAAACAAGTGCTTCGTCTCTATTCTTCAAATACGGAGTATATGGGAGAGGCAGGATTCGAACCTACGTAGAAAACCTTCAACAGATTTACAGTCTGTCGCTTTTAACCACTCGGCCACTCTCCCCCAAAATAAAGAAAAAATTATTTATTTCTATTAGAAATCGGTCAATCCGCGCGTGTATGTATGTATGGTATGGAACCTTTAATGGGTTTGAACTAATCGATAGATGCATGTACCGTTGGTATATATTATTGATTCATTCATTATGCACTTTCTTTAAGCATCCTACAGGATTTGAACCTGTGACCTTCAACTTAGAAGGTTGTTGCTCTATCCAACTGAGCTAAGAATGCAGTACAATACTAACCTTCATTCATTCGTGAACTACAAAGAAAAAAGCTGTCTTCGTATGACGAATAAAGGGCGCGCAGCGTGAAAATAGCACCAGAAATAAAAAAGTCATACATAAAGCAAAAAAAAATATGATTTCGCCATAGATGCCCGTGGCTATATGCGCTCTATGCCATGCCTTTTACTCAATGAAATAGAAAAAAAGTGCTCGGCTGTAATACGGCTTTAGTACATAGTAATTGCATTATGATGAATGAGTACCCTTAAATGTAGTAAAATTCTAGAGGCGAACCCTTAACTACTAATGAGATGAAAATAAAATCTTGGTAGGGCCTTACGATTGATTGCGCACTTCGCCGGGCGCAGTAAAAGCCAACCCAACGTTTTTTTCGCCCTTATTAGGTTTAACACACAATGAAATATCACGAATTTTTTATTTAAAACTATTCTGAAAGAAGCTAGAATTCGTTTTTTTTGGATATTTATTTGCTTCAGTTTAACATGGTTTACGTGTTATTGGTTTTCAGAAGATTTGTTTTTTTTGTCAGCGAAATCCTTTCTTATTCTCTCCTATTCGGGTTTTATTTGTACACAATTAACGGAGGCCTTAAGCACGTATGTTACTATTTCTTTAATATCATGCTTTTATTTTTTCTTTTCTTTTCTAAGTTATCAAATCTGGTGTTTTTTGATTCCTAGTTGTTATAAAGAACAAAGAAAAAAATACAACAAATTCTTTTACTTAAGTGGTTTTTACTTCTTCTTGTTTTTTTTTGCCACTTTTGTTGGAATAGTTCCCAATGTTTGGCACTTTTTATATGAATTAAATAAAACATCAACTAATCTGCTTATAATAAAGTTACAACCTAAGATTTTTGACTATATTTTATTAACTGTTCGTATTTTGTTTATTTCATCAATATGCTCTCAAGTACAGGTACTTGTGATTTTTTTGCTAGAATCAAAAGGAATTTTTGTGAAAAGCTGCTGTAAAAATCGTCGTTTTTTTATGGTTCTTTCGATTTTTACAGCAGCTTTTTTAACACCTCCAGATATCTGGTGTCAAATTGTCGCTTGTTTACTTATTTATTGTATAATAGAGTTGACCATTTTTTACGCATTGATTATACAAGTTTATAAGAAGCAACAAGTCCTTTAACCGCAATTGGGCCAAGCCGAGGGGCGCAACAAAAAACAAAAATCTAGATAGATTTTTTTGATCTTTGGCCTAATTTTGCCTGCTGCTATGCATGAAGCTTTAACCATTTATTCATTCCTTCTTGGCTACCTTTCTTTTTTCCTTGCCGATGCGGGAAGAGGACGCATAGAAGCCCAATAGCTTTTGTTTGCGCTGCTCTCTCCCACCCCACCCTAGATGCTTTATGGTCGATTTGGATCCGGCCAAGCAGAGCAAAGCGACCGTGACGACGCCATCGAGCAACAAATAAGCGCTTCGCCGAAATGGAGCTGCGACGCCCACTATGCCATAGTCTTCGCCAATTCGATATGATATGAGACTAAGCTCGCTTATAACTGTTACAAAACTAGCCAGGGCGCAGCAAACAAAAGTATTTTTCACTCCACACTACAAAGCGGACTTAATTCCCCGCTTATTTTTCCGTCTTTAGCCTCGAAGACACAGAAAGATAATACGAGGCCAAGAAAAAAGCTCATAGAGCATAAAACGAATGCTCCGTCTGCCCGGGCATACGAGCTTTACTTTCTTTTTTTGCGCAATTGTAGTATTGTCTTTATGTCTATAGCAAAGAGCCAAAAATGGTTCAAAAAAATCAAAAGATTCCCGGAATATTTTCACCATCTACGAGAGATTAACTCTGTTATCGCTCTGCCAATAAATAATTTACATACGTTCCTGCTTTAATCAAGAAGGTCTAGATCTATGCTATAAGGGAATTGTATTTGTTGAGGTTCATATAATACCACGGCTTTTAATGTTTTATAATTAACCTCCAAATGAGTAGGTTTTATTCTCCATATTCGATTACTCTGAAAATTTTGTCTTATTTTTGATCTAATGAAATATAGAAAATTATCTTGGATAGATATAAGATCACCCTTGGATAATTGAAAACCAGGAATATTGACCATTTTATAATTGACACAAATTTTTTTATGACTTATTAGCTGCCTTGCTTGACAAATGGTTAAACAGAAATTAAGACGAACCAGAATAACGTCTAATCTTCGTTCTATATCGAATAACAAACTGTTTTTTTTATCTAGATAAGTCTGCGTTTTAGACCTTCGCATCTTTTTAATGGGTAATTTTCCATAAAAAAGGGACAACTTTTGTATAGTTTGTAATTCTTTGGAAAAGTCAGATTGTTTTTTATTTGTTTTTTTTCGAAGCTTCAAAATAATGGCTTTTTGTTTTTGAGTAAGTTTTTTGGTCGGCCAAACATTTTCCGAAATTTGACGACAAGTTTTAAATCTTGATGCAGGCATATGAAGTTTCATTTGTTTTTTTAGCCATTGCGGATAACGGGAATCGAACCCATATCTCCTGCTTGGAAGGCAGATAATTTACCTTTAATCTATATCCGCCTAAAATTTTTTTTTATTTCTTCTCGCTTTTTTTTTTCAATCTCCATTTACATAGCAAATTAATATTAGGTTGATTATTGGTTCTTTTGAGCCGATGATCTTATTAAGATAAGGATGGATGTCTGAGCGGTTGAAAGAATCGGTCTTGAAAACCGAAGTATTGAGAATACCGGGGGTTCGAATCCCTCTCCATCCGTAAGTAGGGTAATTAGTTAACCTTTTTTAAAACAAAATAGCATGTAACCTTTACAGATCTTAACGTTGTGTAATTATTTTGCAGAATCAAGCAAAAAACAAGATATTCTCTTTATGAAAAAAAATATATAATCATTATTTATGATGATTCATTCAAGAAAAAGTAATGATCTTGAACTGGTGGCTCTGTGCTTGGTAGCCAGAAAATAGGGCAGTACCCTGAAGAGCTTGAGGAGATTTTTACTCAGCGGGACAGCGCGTATCGTGCTGTGGCTTAGCTCGAGGCGCAACATTGAGCCATGTTGCAAAACGCGCCACAGTGCACTGGACCGAAATATATAGATGTCATAATCTGTATAGTATTGGGTAAATCAAAAATTTGCATGTTTTTGTACATCACGCGCTCAACCACAATATAACAAAGACGACAATAAAAAATAACATAATAAAATCGCCAGTATACCAATCAAATGACCTACAAGATAAACTACCGGCACTAGTGGTTGACTGCGCGAAAGCAAAGACCCGCTTCGCCCTTTTTCTTTCGACGCAGTCAAAAAGATACGATGCTTAGATAGTACACCCGCAAACGCAAAAAACAATATGACTTATGGATCATTAATAAGCAAATCTAGTTTAGTTTATTTTTACAGTGACGAACCATGAGAAATAACTTTATCTATAGGCACGACTCAGAAACCATAAAACACGACCTAACCTACAGGGTTAGGCCAAATATGATGGTGTAAGTTCAATTCTAGTTTGACGAGAGGGCCTTTGACCCATTCATGTGACTGTGAGTAATCGATCAGTAATAAAAAATCTGGCAATCCATGGGCCCTTGAGCTACCATCTGAAATGGTATTGAGGCCATTAAGAGAGTCTAATAACTAAAGAAAAGAAAAAAAAATTTCCACAGATTAAATCAAATTTTGGCGGATATGATGGAATTGGTAGACATGCCAGGTTTAGGTTCTGGTGACTATAATGTTTGTGGGGGTTCGAGTCCCTCTATCCGTACAAGTCGGAACTTCAAGTTCTGCGATCACCAGGCCTTTAGCGTTCGGCTAGCCTACTATATAATTACTGTTTCTTAGTTAATACTGCTTCTTGAGATAGTATGCCACCAGCTATGGTAAATTGTCGAGCTGCACGCGGCATATTCGACTAATGGAAGTTGAATAACGAAGTGACCACAAATTTACGCGCAGATCAACCAAATAGAAATGAAGAATAAAGGTGCCCAATCCACAGTAAGCGTCAAGTATGACAATATTATGAAGTGACGACGATAAAATAACATAATGAGTCCACGATTTTTCCTAGGTAATATAAGCTTAAAGCTAACCCTAAACTCTGCCCTTATCGCAAAACATAAGGCTATGACGAGAATTTCCAGAAACTTATCTTTCCTTAAATTATGATTATTCCCAGCGGAAGTTACGAGGCTCCAGAAACAACTATTTGTTTAGCATTATTATTTCCTAAATATATCATTGTGATCTATTTGATATTAATATGACATGCATTTTCTAATCCTAACCTATTTGTGCGGAAGGGACCGCAGTGATCGCACTATCCTCTAATCACTGCGGTTATTTTTGTGTATCTAACGCCTAAAAACAGGCTTAGTAATTTGAGTGGTTAGGTTTAAGACCCATATCAAGATTAAGTGTAATCAGATTGCTTGATCTATAGATATAAATCCCTATGATGTTTTGAATTTTTTTATTAAAGATTTATGGCTGCGGCCCTCACCTAAATTCATACGACATTTGACAAAAAAAAGGTATAACTACTATTAGGAAATTTAGTATTCTATCATAAATTTGTAAATCAATGGATCTTTCACCTCGCATAGTATTTGTACTCTTGCCCCGTGGATCGAACACCAGTCGTGATCAAACTGTTTTTGGAAATTAGGAGAGAAGCCATGCTGCTTAATTGGCGAAAAAAGAATATACGTTTATTCATAAGAAGTGTGCTCAATTCATAAATCAGATTCTAAACTATTATGTGCTCTATTTATTTATTATGTATGCATAAGAAAACAGCTCAGGCTTAAAGTTATAGGTCCTTCATTCACGATATAGATGAATAATTTGATTATCAAAAAAGATTGTATATTGTAAAAGAACCCCCCTACGTTGTTCTGGTATGAGCCATTGGCAGAGTGGGAAGTTATTTCGTTTTTGTTTTAGGCGGGTGCGTAGCACTTTACAAGCTTCGAAAAAAAGGCCGTAGGTAGATTTTTTGGAGTATAGCCAAGTGGAAAGGCTTCGGTTTTTGATACCGACAGGCAAAGGTTCGAATCCTTTTACTCCAGATTTATGTAATTTTTGATTTTATACAAAAAATATATATATATTTTTTTTTCAATTCCAATCCAATCTATATAAAGCCAGCTGACGTAGAAAACTACACAAGCCTCCTAATGAAGCCAAAATAAAGCCTATCCAAATACAGAAAATGAAAGGTAGTTTCATTATGGTAATATACCAGCCTGTTTCAAAACTTCCAGTTCCAATTAAAGCATATAGATCCGTAAAAAGATTACTATGTATAGCCACTTTGGTAGTGCTTGTTTCTCGATTAGAAAAAGAAAATCTTTTTTCTGGGAACACAGTCAACCAAAGTGGGAAACTATGATGTTCGCGATTTCTCCATGATCTGTCACCATGGAAAAAAGTTGAAAAAAAATATATATATTTTTTTTCAACTTTTTCATTCTGGTACGAAAGCGCAGCAAGTGGCAACAAGTCGATTATGGCACGAAGTGATTCATCATAATCAAAAATGAATGGATTTTTTAAGGACGGTTTATAGATAATCAAATTACCACAAATGGAATGAAAGGTGGGTCCATGTAATTGATCAATAGCTCGCAAACAACAATGCTCTCTTCCTATATGTAGTTCAGAACCTAAAGGCAATAATTGAGTAAACTGTCTCTTTTTTGTGTTGGTTAACCTAAGCCACAGCATCACCGCAGGGGCTTGGCTTCCGAACCGTACGTGAGCCTACGGCCTCATACGGCTCTTCTCAAGGGGAACCTGAAAACTTCATAATAAATGAATAATAAAGCGGAAATTTACATAACATTCGCCTAAACTTCCAGTTTCCTGTTTATTCTGCTTATATGAACTCTCCACCATTCGTTATGCTGCGCCCTGAGTCCCCGCGTCGGCCTGGCACTTCGAGATTTACTTTACTAACGCGAGCAAAGTGAGCGTTTGCCCCGAAGGTCTTGTCTTTTCGGAAGAATCCTGTTCCCACTAGCTTACGGCCCGGCTGGCCTGCCAGTTTTACTGGAACTTAATGGGAATTATTCCGTTCCCTGGTTAGATTTTTGGATGTGAGATTTACTCCACGAGGAACAGTACGAACGTAGATGAATATCATCACGACCTCTTTTTCCGTATTGTTAGGAATGCTTAACGCCATTTTGCCAACTAGCGTTACCCGCGGCCTGGCATTGCCATTGGCAAGTCTCTCAGTGTGGTCAATACTGGGTGTTTTTGAGCAGCGAAGCTTATACCCATTCACATTAAGTTCATCCTAAGTCCTTGAACCTCTTGCACTAATTTGGGAAGAAGCCGTCTTCCTATCAAGGTTCAAGAGTCGACTGAGCATCTCAGCGGCGGGATTTAGAACCCGAATTCAACCAGAGTTCACGCCCACATGGCGTGAGCTTAAACACGAGATGGTCGCGCATAAGCTGCCGGGTCGCACGACAGAATAACACCCATAATAAAGATGCAAACTCCTCCATGTGAAATTTTCATAGTCATGGGAACTTTTCGAAAGTCATGACCAACATCCATCAGTCTTTTCGGTAAGGCGCGAACAATAAAAAATTTATTCCAAATATTTTCAAGGACGAAAGAATAAGCTTGCAAAAAAGCAAGCAGAGAATAAAAAGCCAAAATTTTGGTTTTCTCGTTGAAGCCGAAGGTTTTTGAAAATTGCAGCAAATAAATCAAAAATATTTTTGATTTATTTGAAAGAAATAAAAAGGAAAAATTTTGTTTCTTTTTATTTCTTTGTTTCTTTTTTCTGTCAGGCCAACAAAGCGCTTGGCGCTTTCTTCTCTGTGCCCGCTTACGCGGTTTTCTTTTCTCTTCCATTCCAAGCCTACGCTCCTCGTTTGCCCACGTATCGCGCCTATATTTAAATGATAAAAAAAATGTACAAAATAATAAAAAACAAAGCACACTACAGAAAGATTCTAAATATGACAAGTCTCCCATAAATTTAAAAATAAAAAAATTCGAAAAAAAAAAAAAAAAGAAAAAAAATGCATTTTTAGCTCTAGTTTTTGGGGAGCTTTTTTCAATTATGTTGAGTAATAAAATGCGTTTTGCTTTTACCAAAACTATCCTTTCTGTTTTCTCCATAGAGCGTATGAATCCCCTGGAATGTACATGAACTAGAAGCAATAATAAAGAGGTAAAAATAGGTATTATAGTACCATGAGAAAAAGGAGCACCTGTGGGAACATCTCTACTTACCAACCATTGAAATAGTATGGGTGCTGCCGTACCACAAAGCACAACCATAAACATAAGAAAAAAAAAAAAGTTCTGTAGTTGGACCATCTGCTCTATTTGTTTTTAGGATTTTGCTTTAAAGAAGAAAAGAATACAAGATAAAAAAACTCAAAATTGAAACAAAAAAATGATTCATTGGCAGGGCCGAAGGCTTCTCTTCTTCGGCCTTCGGCGAAGGCTTTGCGCCCCCGGTACGCTACCTCTGTAGCCATAGCTCCTGGAAGGCGCGGAGCCTTCGCATAACAAATGACAGAAAAGCCAAAGGTTTCACCGTGTGGATTCGAAATGTTGCTAGCTTTTTCTCTCTTTGGCCCAAAAAAAGAGCTTTTTTTCTTTATGTATTTTACTTGCTTTGTATCCAATTAGTTTGTCATGGCCTTCTTCGTCCTCCATCAGCTTTGATAAACGAGTAAATTGACGCAAGTGCACGAATAGAGTACTTCGCCGCGAATACCATAAGATCCGGTTTACGGGTTTTGGGGCCCTCAGGCTTTGATTCAATGATAAATCAGAGAATGCACCAACTAGCCTAGTACTTGATTGCCGCTTCATTTGGAAAAAAAACATCAAAGATATGCTAGTAATGTTGAGGAAGAAAAACCATAAAAAGATTCCTCGTGTAGAATCTGTAGCAAAACTATGAACAGAAGTTAGCAATCCAGAACGTACGAAAAAAGTTCCTAAAACACGACATAGAAAAGTGACCATATTAAGAAACAAAGTCCAATAATTCAATTTAGGGAAAATTACTGAATGAATACAAGCTGTAGCTAATAGCCAAGGCATAAAAGAAGCATTTTCTACAGGATCCCAAAACCACCAACCCCCCCACCCTAATTCATGATAAGCCCACCAACTTCCTAGCAATATGCCTACAGTTAAAAAACACCAGCATGTCAAGATCCAAATTTGAATTTGTTTCCACCCATGGTATTGTGGGCCAGAGACCACTTTATTCGCGCTACGGGTCCAACCAAAATACAAAAACGCAGTATTTGCTTTATGAACAACACGCTTAGTCCACTGGCTCTTTGTAAGATTCAGCCGCTCTTTTGACCAAAGCGAAGAAGGCGACACCAAGTGCCGAAGCCCAAGCAGGCTTCTATTGCGTAGCAAGATGAAAGCAAAACTGGGATAAAGAGAACAGGTATTTTCAAATAGATTTTTTAGAATTTTCTTTGCATTCTCCTGAGTAATCAGCTTATTTGTTATGCGAAAGAAAGCATCAAAAATTTCGGCCTTGCTTTCCCTTCGCATTGGCAAATAGAGTGCAGAGATACCATTCATTATTTTGGCTAGACATAAGCAAAAACCGATAGCACTGGCGACATATCCTGCATAAATGCAGGGAGGATGTATAGCTAATATAGGATCTTGTAAAACAGGATTTAATTCTGCAAGTGATTTAGTACAAACAAATGAAATTCGAACAAAAGGATTGGAACTTGCTAATAAGAAAATCGAAAAAAATAAAGCAATGCCCATATAAATTCGCCGTTCATCAATAAAGGAAACTTTATTATTTGCATTTTGTGCCAAAAAGAAAAAATCTAAATTGTTACATAAAGCGTAAAGCAAAAAAAAAAATCTAGATTTTTTTTTTTTCAACTCTTTCCCTTTTTTAAGCCTTATGGGCCTTTTATTTTCTTCTGCATTTACACCATCTTTTAACCTTTTATCCGAGAGCTCTTGAACGATACCTGAGGGCGCCGCTTTGGATTGGCTCTCGAGGGAGCTTTTATGATTTATGGTGCCAAACAAGTTCTGCAACAAATGATGTCTGAATTGTTTATTCTCTTTTTTTATGAAGGAAGCGGAGCGAAAAGCCACAAGCGGTCTGCGAAAAAAAAAGAGATTTTTGCTGCGCCCTCGTTTTGAAACATTGCAGGGTCGAACCCGATGACCCAAAAAAAATCCATAGAAACTTAGGATCCAACACCATAATAACAAACTGCCCTCATGATTAGACCATGTTCCTGATATTTTATAAAATAAAGGCGCATTAGCATTTGAGTTGGTAAATACATTGTAATTGAAAAAATCAGAAGAAATATAGCAAGACAAAATACCAAAAAAAGAAATAGTAAAGAGAAAAAAATAAAGTGAAATAGCCGCAGGTCTTTTGTTGTAAGTTAATGCGACAAAAATACTCAGTACTAAAAAATAATGGCCCAATTCATTATACATTTCAGTAAATTTTGCTTATAATTAGCAAAAAAAATATATTTTTTTGCGTTTTTTAACGCAGAGCGTTGCTTTGCTTCCCTCAAAGCCTTGAACAACTTGCTTAAACCAATACTAAAAGTCCACCTTTCCTTAGGTGCTTTTGCTTGATCTATTGTCTGTATAAAAAGAAACCTGTTTTCTATTGTTGTTTTGCGGATTTATTTGACTTTTTACGGAAAAACTAGAAAAAGATAAAATAATTTGACGTGTTTCCAAAATAAAAAAAATCCCGCTTAAACAAAGAAAGCTAGTAAGGATTAACAGGATTGGAATGAGCATAGAAATATGTATTGAAGTACCAAATTGGCTAATGCTGGAAGGTTGATGCAATGTATTCCACCAGTTTACAGAAAATTTAATTATTGGTATATTTATTAACCCTATACAAATAAAAATAGAAGCGACGTCCACGGAAAACTGTTGAAAACGCAGTACACCTAAATAAATAAAGAACAAGATTAATACAGAGGTTAGACGAGCGTCCCACACCCAAAAGGTACCCCACATAGGTTTACCCCAAAAACCCCCGGTTAATAGGGTAAACAATGTAAACAAAGCACCTATTTTGGCGCCGCTTTTGGAAAATAACTGAAAAAGCGGATGTTTTGTTAATAAGAATAACACACTGCTGATAGCCATTGCGATATAAATAAGTAAACTCATCCAAGCGGCTGGAACATGCACATAGATAATGCGATAATTTTCACCTTGTTGAAAATCGGATGGTGCTACCCAAATACTTAAGTAAATAGCCATTGCTGCTAAGAAGCAACAAAATCCAATGAGAATTCGTGCATAGCGAAAAGAGCATAACATGATCAAATAAGGTCGTAGTATTTCGAAATACATAGGGATTTTCTAACGTTTTATCATAAAATAATAATCCATCAATGGCCCAGCTAGAAAAAAAATATGGATCATTTCGTGCTAATTATTGAAAATTCGACAGCTTTTTTTTCTGCTTGATTTGCTCTTTGCTTTGTGGGAATCTGCCGAAAAAAAGCCAGCCCAGCAAAGAAACAAATTTTCTTCGCTGAGCGCTGCGCTTTGAAGCGCTTTACTAATAGGCCTTCCTAAGATATCTATAATGCGAAAAAAAAGAAGCTTTGCGCTCTGCTAAGCTGGATCATTCGCATCTGGGCGACCTAGAAATAGTTTTCTTACCCAAACTTCACCAAATCCCTGCTTTCTTCTTTTGCCAGAATTAGACAGTGTACAGGAAGGAGTCTAGTATAGAAAATAAATACAGAAGGAAAAGAATATATATATTCAAAAGAATATATATATATTCTTTTTTTGTTTGCTCCACAATATTTACGATGAGTGAGCCGGTATACCCGCAAAGGCAATCAATCCTATTGGCTTATCAACTTTTGTAAAGTAATTGAAACCAAAATAGGATAAAGAAATAAAAACAAAAGTAAATATCCCATTAATAGAAGAACATGAAACCATTCTGTTTCGGTAGAAGCGCAAAAGATAATTAAGGGTAATAGAGTGGGTAAAGTGGTAAGATTTTGCAAACTGTTCCAACTATGAGATATTATTCCAAGAGCCAAACAAGAATGAATACCACACATAAGAGTAAATATCAGACTTCCTATAATAAGGGTGAACCAATTCATTTTGAGTTGATCAAATTGGTATAGAAGTTGTACCACTGGAAAAGTACCAAAAATACCACTTATTTGAAGAACCCAATGACCTACCAATTTAGAAAGTAATATTTTTTGCAAACAATAGCCGCTTGAACAATACAATTCGAGTGTACCATCTTCAAAATCATTCTGAAGAAAACGTTCGGGAAGAAAAGAAAACGATAAACAAATCCAAATTAGACCTAAATGAAAATGACATAAGAAGTCTTTAGAAAAGCCTATCATTAAGGGCATGACTACGATATATGACAGAAATAGAGAAAAAGTCGTTATTAGTGTAGATGAATTAAGTAAAATCTGTTGATAAAAAAGTTTTAGAAAGAGTTTCAAGCTTCTTTTTCTCCATTTTCAATCCGAAAAAAACAATCTAGAGATTGTTTTTTTAGCTAGGGCCTACGGCCTCGACTTAAGGATTTTCGCGAGAGCGGCCAAGCACTTTGTGAAAGAATGACTGTTTTCGTAATCAAATTACAAAATAGATATACAAACTGTATAGAATCATCATTCACTGGAATGGGATAAGTTATTAATTTTTGTAATCTGTTTGAAATATTAGAATCCACCAAAGATACGATAGGTATTTGTAATTGATTGGCTTCAAGTATAGCCATAGAATTTTTATTTGCATTTATTATTACTAAACAATCTGGAATATCGTGTGTCATGATTCCTTCAAAACATTTTTGCATCTTTCTAAAATGCGGAAAAAAATCGAAGGGCGACGATATAGAGGCGTCTTTAAATTTGGAATGCGCAGAGAAATTCTGAAAGTGTTTTTGTACATTTTTCATATGTTTGCGATTGGTCAAAAATCCTCCAATCCATTTATGATTGATATAGCTCTGATTGGTTGTTTTTGCCATTTGTTGAACTATTTTATTATATTCTGGATCGGTATTTACTAATAAAAAATGGCCTTTTGCACGAATAATAGATTCAATAAAATTACAAGCCCTTCGTAAACAAATAAGTGTTTTTTCTAAATTAATAATAGCCATTTCATTTCTAAATCCGTATAAATATCCTTGAAAATCAGAAGTAGGTATTCGATGGCCCAGATATGCATTTGTACTTAATAATTTTTGAATAACCAACAAACTAGAATTGTACATAGTTCCTTTTTTTTATTTCTGTTTAGATAGCTCAGGTGGTTAGAGCAAAGGACTGAAAATTCTTGTGTCAGTGGTTCAAATCCACTTCTAAACACAATAGAGTGAAGCTTTCTATTAAAGAATTTTTAAGGAGTTCAGATCTTAAAAGAATAAAGTGGTCTGAAAGTCGATCTTGCAGTGGCTTTAAACAAAAGCATGCTTCGTTCCGGAGACTGCTTCACAAAAAAAAAAATATATATATATTTTACTTATCTTGCTTCTTATCTTCGATAAAAAGCAACCTCAAAGTTTGAAGGCCTTGCCAAAAGGTCGCGGGCGCTTAGCTGGTTGTTGCCTGCACTGTCTGTGTTGCAGATGGCGGGTAAGTATAGAGGTTGATCAAAGTTTTTGACCTTCCTTAAATAAGAAAGTGCAGTACTTGTAAAGAAACGGTAAAATTTAAAGTAGGCTAAGGACGGATTTGAACCATCTTTCTAGGATTTGCAATCCAATACATTACCTTTATGTTACTTAGCCATTTTTTTCTATTTTCGATATAAAAAAAATGAATGAAAGGCCACAGTCTTCGCAGCCCCTTAGGCCTTATTCGTTAAGAGCCGCGTGTGTATTCACGCGGCGACGATATCGCACTCTTTTTTTGCGAGATAGGCTAACTGGTGATAGAAAATGGATGATATCAACATAAAAAAATCTATACTTTTTTTTTCGTGGCTTCGAGCAAAAAGCCGTATGACACAAAACTATCATGTACCGCTCTGTAAAAGGACACAACAATAGCAGCCCGAATTTCGCCCCACTCTCTAGCAATTACTATGTAATTGCATTCCTCATGAAACTGAGTATGAGGGCGCAGCGTGGTCTGAAAGCCTCTCTAAGCAGATGAATCAGGTTAAAAAATAAGTACTAAAAAAAAGAAAAAAAGCAACATGAGCTTTACTCAACTATTTCCCCAATATAATTCTAGTTTGAATCCATTACGCGGAAGCGCTATACAATGTTCAGTTAAAAAATTACGACAAAACATTATATTGGTGAATACAGGGCTGAAAACTCCAATAATTTGTTTCCAACATGAGCTGAAAAGAGTGCCAATCACTAAGCAAACGAGGTTTATTTTGGGAATTGAAGATGTGGAAGTGTTTGGTGAACCAAAAATGCTTTTGTCAAAACCGCTAGAAAGAAAATGGAAAAGCAAACTAGTTTGGACTGAACTAACTAAAATTTGGCGAAGTGACCGGAATTTGATCAAAGGGTTTATTTTGAATTCAGTCAAAGGAGGTTATGCGGTAGCAATCGCAGGTCATATAGCTTTTCTTCCAAAGAGTCTTCGCAGAAATCGAAAAGTATTTCATAGTCAATGGAGAATCTTCTCCATTTTGAACATGAACTCAAAAATTGGCAATATCGTAGTAAAAGAAATTGGTGATGGCAAACTAGATTATTCTTCGCCAGCAAAACCGCGTAAAAAACAAGTAAAGCGTTTAGGCACAAAGCGGAAACACTTGCAAAACACGAAAAAAAACACATTTTTTCATAAATATGAAAAGACCGAAAAAAAAAAAAAGAAAAATTTCAGTTTTATTCCTATGGTCTTTACGACCCAAAAGACCAAACAAAGCTTAAAGCGCTTAGGCCCAAAGCCTCAAGCCCACACTGAGAAAACGCATGAAAATACGGAACGATCCATCACAAATAACGTATCTAGACTCAGAGATCAAGGCCGGGCAAGGAATTAAAGTTTGTTGGTGTGTTAACGCAGAGCAACTAAAGAACTGGGTTTGAAGAAAGGATGGCATGGAAATGACCAATTAGTGTGACTACAAGCGATTTATCATTGCCCCATATACCCATGTGGAAACTCGATACCTCGATGATGGAATGGATAGTAGTGGAAATATTAGTAGCTTTTAGTTAACCTATCTATTTATCATTCTAGAAGCTTAAAAAAGATTTTTTTTCGTCCAGACTCCAAAACAATCGTGGTGTTCGCTTCGTGTTATGTAGAATACTAATAACAAAATATATATATATATATTTTAATCATGATTCTAGTTTTTTCACCAATTTTTCCTTCTTCAATTTCTCATGAAAATCTGCGGCCCGTTTGGCAGGTTTTGCTTAAAGAGCTTTAACATTAAGGGCTCAAAGAAGAAAACTTGTTTTCTTCTCTCGTGATTCAATAAAAGTATTTGAATCAGCAAAGAAAAAGTAAAAAAAATGCCTCAACTAGATCAATTTACCTATTTAACGCAATTTGTTTGGTTATGTGTTTTTTATATGGCCTTTTATGTATTATTATATAATGATGGATTACCCAAAATAAGTCGCATTCTCAAATTACGAAAACAGCTGATTTCGCATCAAAATGTAGGCACAGAGCCGAGCGATTACAGTGTTGAACAGGATGTTGTTTTCAAAGAATGCTTTGATACCAGTATATCCTATCTGTACTCAGGTGTATCTGGAGCATCCAAGTGGTGTAACGAAATGGTAAAAAGCTTAAATGCTAATCAATTAAAACGACTGAATAAATCTTATGTATGTTCCTTGGGAGAAATTAGTGTCTCACAAGTAATAAAAAAAAACGCACTTTCAATTATGAGTCCCTCTACTTATCATATAACTTCTTTAGCGTCACGTCAAACCGCAGCTCTTAACAAAATCTATGTTTTACGCGGACAAAGGAATACCCTAGTAAATATCAAGAACGGACCAAGAAAAAAGAAAAATACGAATGCGTAAATTTATTATTATATTTGCTATTTTAATTTTTAGTGTTTTAAGTTCAAAACAAATCTTAATTTATAATGAAGAAATTATTGTAGCTTTAAGTTTTGTAGGTTTTGTTATATTTAGTCAAAAAACCTTTGGTGAAACTCTAAAAGCTACTTCTGATGCGCGAAGCGAAGCTCTTCTTTCAGAATTACAGCAATTGATGAGTTCTCAAGAAGCTCTGTTGTCCGAGTTGAAGAAACAGCATGAATTACGTAGTATAAGTTTGCGTTCAAGTACGCAAATGATTGGAGAATCTTGTATAAATGATCTGCTTACGCGCTGCGCACCTAAGTGCAAACAGACAGTGCAAGCTGTGTTATGCCAACAAGTAGAGCAAAAGTTGAAAACACTGTTAGCTATTCAAGAGCAGTCTCGCAGCAGTTTACAAGAGAAGATAGTCACCTGTTTTCGCGAAACAGTTTGTGACGAATTTCGCTTTTCTAAATTGCGAAAACATCAGTCAAAACTAGTTCAACAAAGCATGGTATTATTGAAAGATGGAGTTCTGAAATGAACAATTTTGCACAAAGATGGCTGTTTTCCACGAACCACAAAGATATAGGGACTCTCTATTGCATTTTTGGTGCCATTGCCGGAGTCATGGGTACATGCTTCTCAGTACTAATTCGTATGGAATTAGCACAGCCTGGCAATCAAATTCTTGGCGGAAATCATCAACTTTATAATGTGTTAATAACAGCTCACGCTTTTTTAATGATTTTTTTTATGGTTATGCCTGCAATGATAGGTGGATTTGGTAATTGGTTCGTCCCGATTCTTATAGGTGCACCTGATATGGCATTTCCACGATTAAATAACATTAGTTTTTGGTTGTTACCACCGTCACTGTTACTTCTCTTAAGTTCTGCTTTGGTAGAAGTGGGCGCTGGTACCGGATGGACGGTCTATCCGCCGTTAAGTGGTATAACCAGTCATTCTGGAGGATCTGTGGATTTAGCCATTTTCAGTCTTCATTTATCGGGTGTTTCCTCTATTTTAGGTTCTATCAATTTTATCACTAGTGCGCTGTGCGAGGCTCGTTTTCAGTGAGGACTAATATCCATATTCCTACATGTATGTCTGACTCTCTTAAAGAAATACATGCAGCAGGCCAATGCGGCATTTTGGGTTAATAATCCATCATGTTTGCGAGCAGTTGGTCAATGGGGAGGCCAAAGGGGACTGCCCTCCTTGGTGGTATCCTTTAAGCAGGGTAGTAAGGGTTAGGTTAACCAACTTGATACGCACTCACTGCCTTGAAAAGGCTACATATCCCAAGCAGAATACGTCGGTATATGTGTGGTAGAGTAACCCAGGAACCAATACCAATCTGGGCGAAAGCTTTGACTGATGTAGTGAATGGTCATAGTTGTTGGACAGCCACGAGTGATTCTAACATAGGAACCGGCCTGAGCAATCAAGCAAGTGCGCAAGGACCTTAAACTACTGAAGGCTTTGACAAAGGTCAAAAAGAAAACACGAAAATAGGGCAACCACGGGAAGTAACCGCTTCACATCATCCGACAAATGATGCGCGGGCTCAGAGGTCTCATAGTAGCAAGAGGAAGGAAAGCAACCCAGCCAGAAAACAAAGGTGACTAGTCAGAAAACGATCCATAGTTCTTTTTCATCTGTTTCGGGTAAAGAAAGTTACTCTTGCAGGCCTCTTCAAACAAATCGGAAGAATGGTTAACAAAGTGACGCTCGTACATATGTTAAGTAAGATAGTAAACAATTGTAAAAATAACCAGGGACGCTATAATGGACTGAGAATAATTCTATCGGATCCTAAATTTCTGGTTTACTGCTATGAAAGTATCCAAGGTAAGCCTGGGGACATTACTCGTAAAACCAGCTTTCTTGGCTTTGTGGAAAAAGGTTCAGATGCCCCAACCCCTTCTACTTCTAGATTGCATGGGAACTGGTTTTTTAAACTCGCAGATACGTATACGCAAAAGCCGAATCATAAATGAATCTGCGCCAAAGGTAATCAAAAGATAAGACTATCACATCCAGATATCCATCATCCTGGCCTAATTAATAGGACTGCCCAATTATTGTGGTGTGGTTGATAAAAAAAATCTGCAAAAAGTGATATGGTTCTTAGTTCACTCATCCAAAGCCGGCTTGAAAATCGAAGTTCCGAACTGGGTTCAATAAAATTGGAGCTAAGCTTCAATGCCTTAATACTTAGAGTAGCCTGACGATTCCAAATAACTATAAGGTTCTACATGATTACAAGGTAAACAGCTACTCCAAATTAGGTTATGCAGGTTTAGTAGACCGAAAAATTTTACGAGTCTGGGTTAGGTCGGATTTGTGCCATCTGCGGTGATAGGAATATGGAAATAAATCATGTAAGGACTGTTTTAGACGTTTAAGTAAAAATTAGAATAAGAAACTGAGGTTACCCGATTGCCCAGAGCATATAAACGAAAGTAGATTCCATTATATAAAGCTCACCACGAAGCGTATCATGCAAAGAAGCTAGGAAATGCAGATAATATCATACTATCAGTCCTAGGCCTCTATTAAGTAACACATCCTTTGAGACGCACCTGATACAAGAATCTCAGCAATTGAAGTTTTCCGAGTGAGAGCTGTATGACAAAAAATTGTCATGTATGGTTCGGAGGGCAGCATAGACTGACCCCTATCTATTTTTAACATGCGTGGGCCAGGAATGACCATGCATAGATTACCCCTATTCGTATGGTCCGTATTAGTGACAGCATTCCTACTTTTATTATCTCTTCCAGTATTGGCAGGTGTATTGCGCCTGACAAGGCAGCGATGTCTTGGTCGAATTTGACTATATGCTGGGAACTCTGCAAAGACGATCAGCAGGGAACGAACCATGATGGTTCGCCCTCAGAGACTATACGCCAAACATCTCTGGCCAAACCTACTTTTGCCATCCAGGCAAACAAAAGCTTGATGCCTATTTGGCCGGCTTGATTTAAAGTGATGGGTGCATGATCCTAGTGTTTGCAAATCCTTTGGCCTCGTGGTCAATGCGGGCTAAAAAAAAGGATATTGTGCGCGTCAAAGCGGGTATGATTAAGAAAAGATGAAGATATAGTCCAAACTGCACCACAACGGCATGAAAAAAATCGATTTTTATTGTGCTCCATTGACCAAAAGTGTGTGAATAGATTGGCAATTACCATGTTATTAACTGATAGGAACTTTAATACAACCTTTTTTGATCCTGCAGGAGGAGGAGATCCAATATTATACCAGCATCTCTTTTGGTTTTTTGGTCATGGGCGCGATTGCGCCAATAGAAAAGGTGGTACGTTGCCCTTACAGCGCTACCTAAGCGAGCACAGCTGTTCTGTGCCTCAAATAAACTATCTGCCTGGAATGCAGATAACTGGCAATGAGGTGGGATGTTTGGGAGTCGATGTCATGAGAAAGGTAGAGGATGGTGCCAGAAAAAGAAAAAAAGGCCCTTGCGTGCAAGAAGCCTTCGGCCCTTTTTCTTTTGTTTCAGTTTCAAACTCTTTTAGGTTAGACCCCGGTAATAGTAGGGATCTTTTGGGATTGGAGTGTGCCCTCTTTTCTCTCAAGGGTAAGATTTCACACGTTGCGTGCAAGAAGCCTTCGGCCCTTGCCCGGGCGGACCACTCGAGACCCAACATCTTTCGAAAAGACAGATATTCTATTGGTAGCGTTGCCCCTGTGGTGGAACTTTTTTCAAGAGCCGAAATGGGCATTTCCATTCAACTGGACATTGTTGATATATCCAAGTCAATGATGCTATCACAGGGTGAGATGAGACGTAAGGCTATACACAATAACATGTGGGTAATGCTGAAACGTTTGACGTGGAAAGAGAGACGTGGCTTCTCTAATGGCTCAGGATCTCCAGACAGTCTCTTCACTGAATGGAAGGAGACCCGAAAAAAATCACGAATTATCGCCAGGAAAGCCGCGGTCATCATGAACGAGGGTCGGTGGCCAATGTTGGGAAAGAAATTTACAGCTATCCATAAATTAGTAAAGAACCAACAAAGGATCCTCTCTCTTTTAGCAGCTTCCCTGGGACTCGGAAACCCACTCCTGAAAGACTGCATGCTTGAAATCTGTACTCAATTAACCTCTCGAATAATTGCCGTAGATAATTTATATTATACTTCTGGAAGTCGAACTCCGGGAGTCGATGGTAAAATACTAGAAGCTTCTTCCCAAATCGGTCTAGTTCGTCGTATCTTTTGGATTAATCTAAAAAACTACAAGAGCTCACCCGTTCGCCATGTTTCCATTTTTGAACCAAAAAATGGTGAAAGGCTGCTAAAAATACCCACAATATTTGACAGGACCGTCCAGCACTTGTTCAAACTAGCTATTGAACCTGTAACAGAACCCTTTGCTGACAAATATAGCTTCGGATCTCGGAGGGGAAAATGTGCACACATGGCGATAGGTGAAATTGCTTACATATTAGACACGAGAAGGCAAAGAGTACGCAAAGTTGGCAATAAGAAAATGGAACAAAATAGTAAAAAGTTTGTTTCCAAATGGGTAATTGAGGCTGATATAAAAGGCTTCTTTGGCCAAATATTTCACCAATGGATCTTAGAGAATTTTCCCATGCCTAGTAGTACAGAAATTGTACTCGAGGAATGGCTTAAGAGTCCAATTGAATATCAAGGGGAACTTGAAGTCTCGTTCCGCGGTGTCATAAGTCCTTTAATCGCGAACTTTGCCCTGGATGGCTTAGAAAAGAAAATAACTGGCGGACACCGGACCACTATGACTGATCCTGGAAGGACAGAATGGATGCAAAGGAAAGGCCATAGTTATCTCTTTAACCAGACCCGAAAAACAGACTCAGTCCGCCTTATCAGGTATGCTGATGACTTTGTCATTATTACGGATGATGAGACATTAGTGGAACGACTTTTTGAAAAAGCAAAAAGTTTCCTGGCGGAACGTGGCCTCCAATTGTCGTCAGAAAAAACCCGCATATTCCCGTGGAAGATCGGAGAGAGACTTAATTTTCTCGGCTTCATATTCCACAATATCGATCGGGCTCGCTCTCATAGCCAAGTCACTTCCTCATGTAAGGTGTTCACTCGTGGGGGCCTCTACGTGTATCCTAATCCTAATAGGATAATGTTGCTGAAATGGAAAATAAAAAATGTCTTTTCTGAAAATATAGACCTGCGGCCTTATCAAATGATCAAATTGCTAAACCCAATTCTTCATGGTTGGGGCAACTACTTTGGAATTGGCAACTTTCTTCATACCTTCAGTCTGCTGGATCACTGGATCTGGCATAGAAGCTGGCGATATTTACGTCGTAAATTCTCTAAAACTCCTCGACCCAGACTGGTTTCCCGATTCTATCAGGGGGTGCCCTCTCCCCGTGGCAGACTCTGGGATTTCCATGCTACTTGGACCGAGCCCAGTGTAGATGCCAAACGCCATTATGCTGACGTGATATGGATAACACTCCTTGCGTCTATGGTAAAAGAAGTTCCTGCTCATATGTTTCGAGCATCTCGTGATCTAGGTAATCCTTTTGTAGATTCAACCCCTTTTGATGAATGGAATCTTCGGATTCAAAGCTATCGGGAAATTTTGGTGGACGGGAAAGGTAATGAATTTAGCAAGCTATTCATCCGCCAGAAAGGTATATGTCCCGTCTGCAATCAAGGCTTAGGTTATTTGACTAGCTCTAATTTAGAGATTCAGGACCTGCGGCCTTTTTATAAGAACTCGAAAGTGCCTGGTGATGGTAATTTGTTGCACAAATCCCTTGTGCACTCTTGGTGTCTTGTTACAGAACATGCTTGAGGATAGACTACATAGGTTATGGGCATATTCCGCGAAGAGCCCAGTGCTTTGAGAGGAGCTCGCTGGGTTCTGTGGGGGGCTTTGCTGGGAACGGCAAAATCTATCCCGATCCTGAGGTCTATATTCTAATCTCGCCAGGATTCGGTATCATTAGTCATATCGTTTCTACCTTTTCAAGAAAACCCGTATTTGGTTATCTAGGCATGGTTTATGCCTTGATCAGTATTGGAGTTCTTGGATTTATTGTGTGGGCGCACCACATGTTTACTGTAGGCTTAGATGTTGATACACGTGCTTACTTCACTGCGGCTACCATGATTATTGCCGTGCCTACTGGAATCAAAATTTTTAGTTGGATTGCTACCATGTGGGGAGGTTCAATACAATATAAAACACCCATGTTATTTGCTGTAGGATTTATCTTTCTGTTTACTGTAGGGGGGTGCGACGTGCTAACCGGAATGGATGACGTTTACTTCGCCATAACCCCAGAAATGGCGACAGACGGACGTATTCTCTCTCCAGTTGACGTGTAGGGGAGACCCCAGAAGCAAAGATGAGTAGGGTGAAAAAACCCCTCCTTTGGGGGCTTCCGAAAGGTGGTACCCTAAAAAGGCAACGGAAGGAACCAAAAACAACGAGGTAATTTGCACTAACGGGAGGCGAACCCGGTGGACCCCTTGCCGGGTCAACGCGTCAACTCTCTCGAAAATCTCGTACGTGGCCAAATGGCAGTAGGGTGCAAGCAATTCAAGGCTCAAGTAAGCCTCGCCCGCTATGAAGGACTTGAGGTTCCCAATCCCAACACCTAACCGGATGACGCCATTTCTGTCAAGCACGGGACAGCAGGTGACCCACCACTTCACTTTGCTGAGGAGGCCCTCGACAAATGAGGTTTGGAAAAATCTTTTTGCTATACCCTTGCTACGCGGGCCAGGCGCACAGGCGTGTGAGGACTTCACTAGTCAGGCGGATAACTAACCTGATAGCGAAAGAACTGCATTCCATTCTCAACAACGACAAAAGCAACCTTAACAACAACCTTAACCCTTGCAGATTTCTATTTCAAGGAGACCTGATCGAGTTGGCATACAAATGTTTTAGTCTTCGACCCTTGCATTTATTTAGCCCACGGTGTCATCGGAACTGGACTGCAAAAGCACCACTGAGCTCTGAAAGGGCATAGAACAAAATACTACGGCAACATCGACCATTTCATTTTGGTAAACCTGTTGAAAAAGAGATAGGAGACTTATACGATTCGTTTCGTTGGCGCGTTGAGCAAAATACGAGAGGACTACAAAAGCTGAATCCTAAGAGGAATATGCAACTACTATTCGTTCGTTGATAAGTTCTACCAATTAACAAATGAAATGAAACTCGTCATCAGGAGCTGCTGTGTTCGCACTCTAATCATACTAAAAAAAGCAAACGCCTTACAACTACAATGGGACGGATTAAAACAAGAGGCCGCAGGCTTCTCCAGAAGTGATATATCAACATCATTTTCCAGGGAAAGGAACTCGGAATTAAGTCAGAGGTTACTTTCTGGTGTTCTGCAGTTATAGAAGTCCGAACCAAGACAAGAAGAGCACACAAGTATGTTGGAAAACCCCAACCAAAAAGCTTGGTCCCGCTACGCCTCTTTTCAAAAGGCTACGCGGCAGATCTATACTGGACGATACCAGATGCCTAGTCAACAAATCCGGACCAATAAAGAGGACACAACAATAGCAGCGCAAGTTGAGCCAACTCGACAAGAACATCTCACAGATAAACGAGATGCTGCCCAGACTAAAAGCTCATGAAACTGAGAAAGTTGTTGAAGGGGCGCGGCAATATATAATATAATATATGTTGCGCCCTTGCTGCCGCGTTATTCTCTGGCTACACTTGCCAAACTCGAGCACGAGAGAGCCGACCACGGAAAATACTTCTTCGGGCTCTCTCTCCTCGATCGAAAAGATAAACTCAGAGGGAAAAAAAGGAAACCGGAGAGGCACCGCAGCCTCGTTCGACACGTCGGTACAGGCTATGAAACCCGTGCCAAGTCGTGAGAGAATTAAACGCGCGGGCAAGCCGTATGATGGGAAAACTATCATGTACGGTTACGAGAGAGGTGCACTAAAAGCGCAAGGGAAACCCAAAATTGGCCCCACGCGAGTAAGGGCACCTACTCTACTCTCACTGGAATAGTATTGGCCAATTCTGGGCTGGACATCGCTCTACATGATACTTATTATGTGGTTGCACATTTCCATTATGTTCTTTCTATGGGAGCTGTTTTTGCTTTATTTGCAGGATTCTACTATTGGATAGGGAAAATAACTGGTCTTCAATATCCAGAGACTTTAGGTCAAATTCATTTTTGGATCACTTTCTTTGGTGTGAACTTGACTTTTTTTCCTATGCATTTTTTAGGTCTTGCAGGTATGCCACGTCGCATTCCAGATTATCCAGATGCTTATGCTGGATGGAATGCCTTTAGTAGTTTCGGCTCGTATGTTTCTGTAGTAGGAATTTTGTGTTTCTTTGTAGTGGTTTTTTTTACTCTAACCAGTGAAAACAAGTGTGCTTCAAGTCCTTGGGCTGTTGAACAGAATTCAACGACACTTGAATGGATGGTCAAAAGCCCTCCGGCATTTCACACTTTTTCAGAACTTCCGGTTATCAAGGAAAGCATTTAGACGTCTTAGCAGATGGTGCCACTTAAGCACTTACCCGCTCTGCCCTCGTTGGACAACGTCCATTGGGGGGGCGGAGCCCCGCCTCGCCCCGAAAAGGAATGGCAAAAAGATATTCATTTAACAAGGGGCCCTTTCAGGGCCGCCAAAACTAATTATGACGTTAATGTAATCAATTTCTCAATTAATTGGAATATGGCAACTCAATTTGTTATGCTGGAGAAAAAGAAGACGATTAAATAACGAGAACAGATATTTGAACAGTTATGGCAAGAATGTATAGGTTGCCAATGCTTCTGACGTATTCATTAATATTAAAGGAGCACTCCGCATACGGTGCATAGAAGAGTGTAGAACGAATAAGCTGTCAAACAAACAGCAGAAATTACTACTCGCTTCGACAAGAACCAAGACCGAGCAAAAACTACAGAAAATTTTTGATAAATGACCAATAAAAAAAAAGATAGTAGAAAGAAAAAATACTAAAAATGAAGAGCACTGCTTCTTAATCATGTCGCCAGTATTGATTATATTGCCTTTATAAGATAGGTTGGCATAATTTAGATAATTAATGAAAGAGACAGATAGATAATTAATGCTGACGGTGACGTAGATTACTGGCGGAACTTGAAAATAACGGGAATCCGCTCTTGATGGAAAAATTCTAGATATGACATGAATTTGCGGGAGCTAGATAGGAAGATATCTATATCTATTGTTATTCACAGTTGCTATCAAACAACTCCAACACTGCAGGATTGCTGCAGATTGTTCACATGGAGAGAAATGAAATAGGAATAGTAGTTGGTAACACCTACAACACTTCTCTCTTTTCAGAGCCGCATCCTACTGGGCTGCTAGTTTTCTTCGCCTAATCTAAGCCAACAAATTTTCTTGTAACTTTTCTCTTTGCGTTTTTCACTATCTGAGCTTAGATTAGAGGCCAAAGGTTTCTCACGAAGAAAAAAAAGGGCGTGAGCGGCCATAAAGACATCAAAAAATATATATATATTTTAGTTTAACGTAATTACTCGTACTAGACGAGCCAACGTACAATGTATATTTTGATGTGCATATCAACTGCCAGGGGAATTTCTATAAAAACATTTGGGTATAGCAGGACTTGAACCTGCGACCATTAAGTTAAAAGCCTAATGCTCTACCAATTAAGCTATACACCCAAAAAAATATATATATATATTTTTTTTATCATTATGGAATTTGATGATGATAAATTAGTAAAAAACAACAATGACCTGCGGAGCAAAAAAATATATATATATTTTGGGAATTCAAAGCGCAACGTGTTACGCATTCATTTCAGTCTAATTTTATTACTTTGGTTTTCTAGAATATAGGCTTAGTAGGACTCGAACCTACAATATCACCGTTATGAGCGGTGCGTTTGAACCAATTAAACTATAAGCCCTGGATTCGATATGCTAGTAAGCATATTGAATCAAACGTAACCTGTCGCCCTCGTTGACTATAGGTATAAGAGGCTGGGAATTAGATGAAAGAGGCCGCTCAAAGATTAGTGGCGTAGAATAACGCGGAAGCATTTGGTAAGTTAACAACGACCGAGGGCCGCCGCAGGCGCGCGGCCGAAAAAACGAGAATCTAGACCCGCGGCCGCTTCGCGCCTTTGGTCTTCGGTCCCATCATCAATCGAAAAGCACGCGAAG